AATAACGGATCACCACCTACACAAGCAAATTGTTGATAAAATTCCAAAATGGCATTTTCTTTTGACCCGATCGTTTTTTTCTCCTTATCATTCGGGAAAGACAAGAAAATTTCAGGATAGCAAACATTATCTAGAATTTCTCTTAGATTCGAACCCATAGCTGATGATGGAACTAGAATGGATATTTTTTGTTTCCTACTCACACGAGCCCATATCCTTGCTTTTCTATCAATCTCTAATTCTGATCTTCCTCCCCAATCCGATATTATGGTGCCGGTATAGATAGAAATTCCCTTAGGGTCCAACTCTGAACGGTAATAAATACCGGGGCTTTGCAATATTTGATTGATCACAATTCTGTATATTCCATTGACTATAGAGGTGCCCAGGGAATTCATTAGAGGAATGTTTCCAATCAATATGGTTTGCTGTTGCATATTCCTACCGGTTTTCCAAATTAATCCCGCAGGTACATATAATTCAGAAGAATATGTGAGTGATTCATACACAGCATCTCTTTCTTTTATCAAAGGTTCTACCAATTGATATGTTTCCACAAAGAATTGAAATTCAGTTTCTTGATCGGGATCTTCTATTTTTGGAAACTTATAAAGTTCTTCCAGCAAGCCCTGATCAATGAACCTACAAAATCCCTCAAATTGTATCTGACTAAACCCAGGTATTGTAGACATTCCCTCATTTCCATCTTGTAGCATCTTAAGTTTCCTCTTTTTCCAAAAAATCCCATTCATTAGTGGCTCATTCTTCCTCGAACCCTCTGGGTCGAGCTAGCAATGATGGAATGTATATTCTGTTTACTAAATCGCATGAAATTTGAGCCAACTCCATATCATATATGGAATGTAGCAAATAGTAATGAAGAAACTACGTGTGGGGAGAGCTCGAAAGAGAATTTTATACTCAAATTCGAATTTTCAACAGATACAAATTTAGAAAACATTCCTAGAAACATAATTCTGTCGATGAGCCTTGTGGAGGTGGAGTCGTGTTATAGAATATCAAAAGTCATCCAATTTAGGATATTACGACCCGAATTATGACCCTTTATTAGTACCAGAAAAAGAACTGATTCAGGATTGGATCGGTTTTCTAGGAATGAGAGAAAGACAGAATAATCAGGAACAGTATAGAATAGAGTTTTTTAGCACTTCACTTTTTCTCCACTTTTTCGCCGATTCCATTGTTCAAAAAAGGATTCGCAGAGAAGAAAGACATTGTTACCCATTTGTTATTTGTTAGTAGAATTCATGGATTCTGGTTGAAGTAGGTAAGGGGGGTTGTACCTAGGAAGCACACGCAGCTATCTAACTATTCACTACTATCCCAGTTATACTTCGGGCAACACAGGCCAGACCGTGCTCGTGCTATATCATAATTTCTATTCCATGAATAAGAAGAATTTCCCGAATTACCTATTCCCTATAGGCATATATGGCTAAGCTAAGATACCTGATTAGGGATATTTGTGTCACAATTTCTGTTCTGGGGTTTACATAGATACAGAATTCTTGTTATAATGGAAAGTGAATTGAAAGAGATTGATTCTTGATAAAGAATGGATATTGATTAATTGTGTATCAACTTAATTAGATTAAACGCAATTTGAGATCCAAAAACCTTTCATGAATTCAACTCAATAGTTAATGGTTCCAAGCTTACCCTACCTTTTTTCTGTAATGTAAAATCCACATTTTCTCTTTCCCTAAAAAAGGGGGGGGTTAGCTCTTGATGTTTTGAGATTTGAGATACAATCAATCGAAGGGAGCCAACTGGAGCCCAAGAAAGGCGGAAGGATTCCTTTTGTCATTTTAGTAAAATGATAAGGAAAGCGGGATTCAAGATGCAAATCCCATAAACATAAAAAAGGAGATTAAGGAATAGCCCCCAAAGAGGGAAAAATATTCCTAGGTATTTTTTCTCATTTTGGCGACATGGCCGAGGGGTAAGGCGGGGGACTGCAAATCCTTTTTCCCCAGTTCAAATCTGGGTGTCGCCTGATCAACAACAACAACAAAAAAAAAAAACCGAAATCCCCTATTATTCTTTCTGCTGATAAAACTCGACGCATTTTTGCCCCAGCGGAAGCGGAATAAGATAAAAAAACTAAGACGGCTGGTACTTGCTTTCTTCTTAAAATATGGAGACTCTATTCTATCTCAACTCTTGCGTCTAGGCTCCAAGGAAGGATTCTAGTATAGGTAAGGTCTAGCTATCAAGACTTCCGGATTCGCTTCCACTACGTCTACTGACTGAGTTTTGGGTTAGATTGGATAGTCGGGTGGGGAATCTTATTATTAGTTATGGTAAAGGGCGTAAGATACCTTGGATACAGACTTACGAGAGTTTCTGAATGCTCAAACATCCAATCTTGGATTGGATAGAGAATTGCCTTTGATAGACTCAGAAAAAAACTTCTTTCTTTTCGGTAACCCCCAATCAAGAATGTAATAGAATAGACCCGACTGTCTCTGTGAGACAGTCGGGAGACTTGAAGTATTAGATCAAAGGGGTAGGTAGAGATATGTAATAGGTAGTGCTCCATCTTGATTGTGCATGTTTCCGTGGGCAATAAAATAAATAGTAGATCTTACTATTCCTACATATTCCGTTACTAACATTCACTTGAGAATACTTGAGAATACTAAGGGAGTAACTTCGTCTCTTACTTGTGTTTAACGCTTACTGATTCTACCAGAAATCTTATAGCCGCTTCGGTGGAGTTTTTGAATTGATTTCTTAATAGCGTTTGGCGCAGAGTCCCTTTTTGACTCTGCGCTATGGATTCCACTATTATTATAGTAGTGATCAATAATGGAAGAATTCCTTGATAGTCATAGAGATGGGGGACATCATTCACATGGATATAGTAAGTCTTGCTTGGGCTGCTTTAATGGTAGTCTTTACATTTTCTCTTTCACTTGTAGTCTGGGGAAGAAGTGGACTCTAGAGGTACGACTCATTGAATTGAGTAATGAACCTTTCTCAATTATTTCATATATGGTTCTGCAAAACGTTTCTAAAGAAAAACACCTCCATTTCCAAATTCTACTGGAATCGAGTAATGGAATCTATGAATAATAAAATAACCTTTCAATCAAAAAAAAAAACAAATTCCCATATTCTTATTCTAGATCTTTAGAAAGTACAACTTTCTAGACTAATCGATAGTGTGGTAGAAAGGTTCATAGAGCTCTTTCTACCATACTCTACTATCGGATCTTCTCTACAGCTGATTCTAGCCCGCTTATTTCATTTAATACGTGGAATTTGAATTCCTTTCATTTCTTCAATCATGGATAAGAACTAAAAAGTCAAGCTTCATTCAAATTAATCATTTTGACTGACTGTTTTTACATATATGATAAGTAAAAAGGCAGTAGGAACTAAAATGAACAGTGCAGTAGCAATAAATGCGAGAATATTTACTTCCATAATCTCATCGTTTTTTTTTTTTTACTTCAGAATAACTCGGGATCTAATCCCATAGAGATGAGAAATCGTCTCCTGTAAATTCAATGAGATGAATTGCATCCCCATGATATTTGATATTCAAATTGAATTGGATCCATATCATGAATACCAATATATGATCTCTCAAATGGATTTATCGTCGAGAATTTCATAGTATAATATAACATAAATCCTTTATCCGTAACAAATCCAATTTTTGATTCCTGATTCAATCAAGAATCCCGTTGATTTTTTTCCACTTTTTTCTATGATCTTCCTTATACAATCATCTGATAAGGTATCCTCTGACCCGTCTTCCATTAGTCACAAACAGTAGAACTTAAATGAAAACAAAGAAGGAGTTAAGTTCGAAACTAAGGGTTTTAGGATCTTCTTTTCTGGACAGACAAAGAGAGAAAGTGTGAAATTTGAATGAGCTAGATTATTTTCAATTACGGACCGAACTTACATAAAATCGGAGCTCGAAAAGGGGGGTAGTTTTCATATTCTATCGGGGTAATTCGGGTAAGGTTAAATTCGTTTTGTATCGTACAATAAACGAATCGAATTTTGGTTTTGTTATGGGCTCTCGGAAAACAAACAGATGGGTATTCCATTTCACAGATCAGGAATCAAAAAAGCCAGACCAGTATGGTCTCTCTTGGAATCCTGAATTGAATAATGAATTGATCGATTCCGCCGATTCTAGGTCGGGACTGACGGGACTCGAACCCGCAGCTTCCGCCTTGACAGGGCGGCGCTCTGACCGATTGAACTACAATCCCAGGGAAATAAGGTTTAAAGCATACCTATTTGCTTTCATTCAAAGCATTTCTAGTTAGAATTGCCGTGTTAGCAGAGAGTCACGCGCAGTATATGTATATTCCAGGGATAGGGACTTTAGTGAAGATGACACGTATTACTAGTAATTCGATTGTCAAATCGATTGAGAATCCATCTTTCAATGAAACTTTTTTTTCTTTACCCCCTTTTTCTATTTCGAAATCAGGATATGAATCTAGATCATTCGAAAGATCAGAATATGTAGGAACAAATAAACAAAGATATAAGAGAAAAGTGGAGTCTTTTCTTTATTCCTCTGTATCCGGATTAGTCATGTTTCTGGAGTCCAAATGAAATTGGTTCTATCATCTCGTAGGGATCGGCGAATTTTTGGGCCGAGCTGGATTTGAACCAGCGTAGACAAATTGCCAACGAATTTACAGTCCGTCCCCATTAACCCCTCGGGCATCGACCCAGAAAGAATCCAGTCTAGACTTCTGGATAATCCATGATAAACTTCCTTTCGTAGTACCCTACCCCCAGGGGAAGTCGAATCCCCGCTGCCTCCTTGAAAGAGAGATGTCCTGAACCACTAGACGATGGGGGCATCCCCGCCCGACCTCCTACTATGTTCATAGTATGAACAGTTTTTTGAAATTGTCAATAGAATGGAATGGTATGACTAGATCCGAAGAATCCTTCTGTCTTTCCGAATTCCATAAATTTTTTTGGATTGATTCAATTCA